CCATTATCCTTATGCATGAAGATAATTAATTCCGTTGTTATAGTTGGACTCTATTATGGATTTATGACCACGTTCTCCATAGGGCCCTCTTATCTCTTCCTTCTTCGAGCTTGGGTTATGGAAGAAGGAACCGAAAAGCAGATATCAGCAACAACCGGTTTTTTTATGGGACAGCTTATGATGTTTATATCAATCTATTATGCGCCTCTGCATTTAGCATTGGGTAAACCTCATACAATAACTGTCCTAGTTCTACCATATCTTTTATTTCATTTCTTCTGGAACAATAAGAAGCACTTTTTAGATTATGGATCTACTACTAGAAATTCAATACGTAATTTCAATATTCAATGTATATTCCTGAATAATTGCATTTTTCAATTATTCAACCATTTACTTTTACCAAGTTCAACACTAGCCAGATTAGTCAGTATTTATATGTTTCGATGCAACAACAAGATGTTATTTGTAACAAGTAGTTTTATTGGTTGGTTAATTGGTCACATTTTTTTTATTAAGTGGGTTGAATTAGTCTTATTCTGGATACGGCAAAATCATTCCATTCAATCTAATAAGTACCTTCTTTCAGAATTGAGAAATTCTCTGGCTCGAATCTTTAGTATTCTCTTATTTATCACTTGTGTATACTATTTAGGTAGAATGCCTTTACCTATTATTACTAAAAAGTTCAAGGAAACCTCAACAACGGAGGAAAGCGAGGAAAATGAGGAAGAAAGCAACATAGAAACAACTTCGGAACCAAAAGAAACTAAACAGGACGAAGAGGGATCCGCTGAGGAAAACCTTTCTTTTGGTTCCGAAGAAAAAGAAGATCCGCACAAAATAAATGAAACAAACAAAATCCCAGTGAATGGAAAAGAAAAAACAAAGGATGAATTCCACTTTAAAGAGACGTGCTATAAGGATAGCCCAGTTTACGAAGACTCTTATCTTAATAGGTATCAAGAACAAGAACTTTTGGAATTAGGAAGTAAAGAAGATAAAAATCTTTTTTGGTTTGAGAAACCGCTTGTCACTTTTCTTTTCGACTGTAAACGATGGAATCGTCCATTTCGATATATAAAAAATGATCGATTTGAAAATGCTGTACGAAATGAAATGTCACAATATTTTTTTTATACATGTCCAAGTGATGGAAAACAAAGAATATCTTTTACATATCCGCCGAGTTTATCAACTTTTTCAGAAATGATAGAACGAAAGATATCTTTGTACACAACCGAAAAACTATCCCACGAGGATAATTATGAGGATAATTATTGGGTTTATACTAATGAACAAAAAAAGCACACCTTGAGCAATGAATTAATAAATCGAATAAAAACTCTAGAAAAAAAAACGGAATCCCTTGTTCTAGATGTGCTCGAGAAAAGAATCAGATTATGCAATGATGAAAATGAAAAGGAATGCTTGCCTAAAATGTACGATCCTTTTTTAAACGGACCATATCGCGGAAAAATCACAAAATTATATTCACGTTCAATCAGGGATGATTTAATAACTTCCACAAACGCGGAGGAGTCCATAGCAATAGTCTGGATAAATAAAGTTCACAGTCTACTTCCTAATGATTCCCCCCAAAAAGAATTTGAATATCAAAAAAATCGAGAATTTTTACCGACAAATATTGGTCATTCCTTAACCTCAATTGGGGAGGTCCCGTCGGAATCCCCGCTTAGTCTTAATTTGAAAAAATTGTCTTTATTGGCAGAAGAAAAAAGAATTGATTCAGAAAAGCAAGCAAAATGTTTGCAATTGATATTTGATGTAGTTACAACTGATCACAATGATCAAACAATTATAAATCAAAATAATAAATTTTTTTTTCCTGGAATAGAAGAAATCAGAAAAGAGGTTCCTCGATGGTCATACAAATTGACCGACGATTTAGAAGAACAAGAGGAAGAAAATGAAGAAGAATCAACAGAAGATCATGAAATTCGTTCAAGAAAAGCCAAACGTGTTGTAATTTATACTGATAAGGACGAAACTGCCAATACTATTAGTAATACTAATGATAGTGATCAAGCAGAAGAGGTGTCTTTGATACGTTACTCACAACAATCGGATTTTCGTCGGGATCTAATCAAAGGATCCATGCGTGCTCAAAGACGTAAAACTGTTACTTGGGAAATGTTTCAAGCAAATGCACATTCGCCACTTTTTTTGGATCAAATAGACAAAACATTTTTTTTCTCTTTTGATATCTCGGAAATGATGAATCTCGTTTTTAGGGATTGGGTGGATAGAAAATCGGAATTTCAAATTTTGGATTCTGAGGAGGAGGAGGAGGAAGAGACAAAAGAAAGAGAGAAGAAAAACAAGGAAAAAAAAGAGGAAAATGAACGTATAACAATATCAGAAACTTGGGATAGCATTATATTTGCTCAAGCAATAAGGGGTTCGATGTTAGTAACCCAATCGATTCTTAGAAAATACATTGTATTGCCTTCATTGATAATAGCTAAAAACGTCGGCCGTATGTTATTATTACAATTCCCCGAGTGGTACGAGGATTTGAAAGATTGGAATAGAGAAATGCATGTTAAATGCACCTATAATGGTGTTCAATTATCAGAAACAGAATTTCCAAAAGATTGGTTAACGGATGGTATTCAGATAAAAATTCTATTTCCTTTCTGTCTGAAACCTTGGCGAAAATCTAAAGTACGATCCCATCATAGAGATACAATGAAAAAAAAAGGGAAAAAAGATAATTTTTGTTTTTTAACAGTCTGGGGAAGAGAAACGGAACTCCCTTTTGGTTCTCCTCGAAAACAACCTTCTTTTTTTGAACCTATTTTGAAAGAGCTAAAGAAAAAAATTAGAAAAGTGGAAAAAACATTTTCTCTAGTTCTAAGAGTTTCTAAAAAAACGAGAAAATGGTTTTTAAAAATTTCAAAAGAAAAAACAAGATGGGTTAACAAAAAAATTCTAGTTATAAAACGAATAATGAAAGAACTTGAAAAAATAAACCCAATTTTATTATTTGGATTCGGGAAAGTAAAAGTATATGAATCGAACGAAAATAGAAAAGATTCTATAATCAGTAATAAGATTACCGACGAATTAACCATTCGAATTCAATCCACGAATTGGACAAAACGTTCACTTATAGAAAAAAAAATAAAAGATCTTGCTGATAGGACAACCACAATCAGGAATCAAATAGAACAAATCACAAAAGACAAGAAAAAAATAATTCTAACTCCAGATATAAGTATTAGCCCTAACAAAACAAATTGTGCTGATAAAAATTCAGAATTGCAAAAAGATATTTGGCAAATATTCAAAAGAAAGAGTACCCGATTAATACGTAAATTATACTACTTTCTCAAGTATTTCATTGAAAGAATATACAGCGATATCTTTCTATGTACCATTAATATTCTTAGAACCAATGCACAACTTTTCCTTGAATCGACAAAAAAAACGATCAATAAATTCTTTTACCACGATGAAACAAATCAAAAAGGGATTGATCAAACAAATAAAAATACAATTCACTTTATTTCGACAATAAAAAAGTCGCTTTCTAATATTAATAATAAGAATTCAAACATTTATTGTGACTTATCCTCTTTGTCACAAGCATATGTATTTTATACATTATCACAAGTTAATAACAAGTATTACTTGAAATCTGTACTTCAATATCATGGGATCCATCTTTTTCTTAAAGATAGAATCAAGGATTTTTGTGGGACACGAGGACTATTTGATTCCAAACCAAAGCATAAAAAAATGCATAAGTCTGGAATGAATAAATGGAAAAACTGGTTAAAGAATCATTATCAATACAATTTATCTCAAACTCAATGGTCTCGATTAGTACCACAAAAATGGAGAAATAAAGTCAATCAACGTTGTACAACTCAAAAAAAAGACTCAATAATATTGTATTCATATAAAAAAAACCAATTAATTCATTACGCGAAACAAAATTATTACGAAATAGATTCATGGGCAGGACAAAAAGAAAAATTAAAAAAAAACTACAAATATGATCTTCTAGCACATAAATATATAAATTATCAGGATGGAGGGGACTCATATATTTATGCATCGCCATTACAGGTAAACAGAGACCAAAACTTTCCATATAATTTCAATACACAGAAAACACAGAAACCCGAATCATTTTATGTACTAGTAGATATAGATATTAGTGATTATCTAGGAGAAGAATCTGGTCTATATGGAGAAAAAAATCTGGATAGAAAATACTTTGATTGTAGAATTCTCCGGTTTTGTTTTAGAAAAGATATTGATATTGATACCTGGACTAATATGCATATTGGTACCAAGATTAATAAAAATACTAAAGCTGGAACTAATAATTATCAAAAATTTTATAATAAAAATATTTATCCTCTCACAATCTATCAAAAAACAAAACCATCCAATAAAAGAAAAAAACTTTTTGATTGGATGGGAATGAATAAAGAAAGGCTATATCGTTCCATATCAAATCTGGAATCTTGGTTCTTCCCAGAATTTGGACTACTTTATGATGCATATAAGCTTAAACCGTGGATTATACCAATCCAATTTCTTCTTTTAAACATTCATAGAAATCAAAATATTAGTCAAAATATCAACGGAAATCAAAAAAAGGATCTTAACCTACGATCTAATAAAAAAGAATATCTTGAATTAGAGAATCGGAACCAACAAGAAAAAAAACAAAAGCTAAACAAAAGAGATCTTGGATCAGATACACAACAAGATACACAAAAACAAAAGAAAAAAGAAGATGTTGAAAAAAATTATACAGAATCAACCATTAAAAAACGTAGAAAGAAAAAACAATTCAAGAGTAAGAAGGAAGCAGAACTAGATTTATTCCTGAAAAAATATTTTCTTTTTCAATTAAGATGGGATGATTATTTGAATCAAAGAATGATCAACAATATCAAGGTATATTGTCTACTACTTAGACTGATAAATCTAAAGGAAATTGCTGTATCTTCAATTCAAAGAGGAGAGATGCGTCTAGATGTAATGTTGATTCAAAAAGATCTATCTCTTACAGAATTGATAAAAAGGGGAATGTTTATTATTGAACCGGTTCGTCTCTCTAAAAAATGGGATGAAGAATTTATTATATATCAAACCATAGGAATTTCATTGATCAATAAGAGTAAACAACAAACTGAAACTGATAGAAGATATATAAAAGAAAAACATCTTGATGAGAGTCCTTTTGAGAAATCCATTTCACAACATAGCACTATGCTTGTGGGTGAAGATAAAAATAATTATGATTTATTTGTTCCTGAAAATATTCTATCTACTAGACGTCGTAGAGAGTTGAGAATACTAATTTGTTTCAATTCCTGGAAGGGGAATGTTGTAGACGTAGATAGAAATCTGGTATTTTTTAATAATGAAAACACCATAAAAAACTGTGGACAGTTTTTGAAAAAGGACAAGCATTTTAATACAAATGCAAATAAAAACAAATTAATAAAATTTAAATTGTTTCTTTGGCCCAATTATCGATTAGAAGATTTAGCTTGTATGAATCGGTATTGGTTTGATACCAATAATGGTAGTCGTTTCAGTATGTCAAGAATACAGATGTATCCACAATTCAGAATTAATTGATAGTATATTTAAATAGTACATTAAATACTATACTATAAAAAAATGGTATATATATTAATATATATATATATTAATATAGTATATTAATTAAATAGTATACTTTAAATTAAAATGGTATTAATAAAATGGTATTAAATAGTTAAGATGTAGTATATTTTAAACTATTTAATATATAAATATAAATATAATTTATTTAAATTTAATTTGTTAATATTAATATATAAAATTTAAAATAAAAAATATAAATATATATATAAATATATAATATATATAATTATAATAATATAATATTTAATATATTATTAATTATTAATTTATTTAAAATATATTATATATTTAATTTATATTTATTAATAATAATAATATTTATATAAATATTTAATTTATATAAATTAAATAAAGTAATATGTAAAATAATAAATAAAAAAAAATGTATAAGTATAATATAATAATAATAATATAAAACATAATAAATATAATAAATAAAATATACTAATTTAATATACTAATTATATAAATTATATATAGTATATATTATATAATTATATATTATATAATATAATTAGTAGTGTGTAGTCTTATGGTTATTATATAATATAATTAGTAGTGTGTAGTCTATGAGCGAGACATTCAATATATGAATAGTGTGTAGTGCGTAAGTGAGACATTCGATATACGAAGGCCAAAAGATATACACATATGTTGTGTTACACTATGATACATGATACTGAATTTAATGGTTTATCCTGAATCTAGAAATGAATCGGCGAAATCTTCTTAGGTACAATATGCAGAGATATATTATATCTTTCTATCCAAATCAAATTTGAATTTTTTTAAATTTATTAATTTGATTTGGATAGAAAAAATAGTATCGTATATATAAGAATAAGAGGAAACCATTTTTGTGTTTACCATAAAATGACCGACATTATTATTTCTGATCAGTAAAAAAAAAAATGGAAAATTCTTTTATGGTCAAAAATTCATTTATCTCAATTATTTCACAAGAACAAGAAGAAAAAGAAGAAAACAAAGGGTCTGTTGAATTTCAAGTATTCAGTTTCACCAATAAGATACGAAGACTTACTTCACATTTGGAATTGCATAAAAAAGATTTTTTATCTCAGAGGGGTTTACAAATAATTCTGGGAAAACGTCAACGGCTGCTAGTGTATTTGTCAAAGAAAAATAGAGTACGTTATAAGAAATTAATTAGTCAGTTGGATATTCGAGAGCCAAAAACTCGTTAATTCAAAGATTTGTTTGAACTATTTTTTTTTTAGATTTTTATATTTTGTTTGATTTTGACCGAACCTCATTTTGGAAAATTCATAGAATAATGAATTGGGGAAAAAAGATATGACTGTACCGGCTACAAGAAAAGATCTTATGATAGTAAATATGGGTCCTCACCACCCATCAATGCACGGTGTTCTTCGACTGATCGTTACTCTCGATGGTGAAGATGTTATTGACTGTGAACCCATACTAGGTTATTTACACAGAGGAATGGAAAAAATTGCGGAAAACCGAACAATTGTACAATATTTGCCTTATGTAACGCGTTGGGATTATCTAGCTACTATGTTCACAGAAGCAATAACAGTAAATGCACCAGAACAATTGGGAAATATTCAAGTACCTCAAAGAGCCAGCTATATCAGAGTAATTATGCTAGAGCTGAGTCGTATAGCTTCTCATTTGTTATGGCTTGGACCTTTTATGGCAGATATTGGCGCACAGACTCCCTTTTTCTATATTTTCAGAGAGAGGGAATTGATATATGATCTATTTGAAGCTGTCACGGGTATGCGAATGATGCATAATTATTTCCGTATCGGAGGAGTAGCTGCTGATTTACCTTATGGCTGGATAGATAAATGTTTGGATTTTTGCGATTATTTTTTAACAGGAGTTGACGAATATCAAAAACTTATTACGCTAAATCCCATTTTTTTAGAACGAGTTGAAGGAGTGGGCATTATTGGGGGAGAGGAAGCAATAAATTGGGGCTTATCGGGACCAATGTTACGAGCTTCCGGAATCCAATGGGATCTTCGTAAAGTTGATCAATATGAGTGTTACAATGAATTCGATTTGGAAGTCCAATGGCAAAAAGAAGGAGATTCGTTAGCTCGTTATTTAGTACGAATCGGTGAAATGACGGAATCCATAAAAATTATTCAACAGGCTCTAGAAGGAATTCCGGGGGGACCCTATGAAAATTTAGAAGTCCGACGCTTTGATAGAGCAAAAGATTCCGAATGGAATGATTTTGAATATAGATTCATTAGTAAAAAACCTTCGCCCAATTTTGAATTGTCAAAACAAGAACTTTACGTCAGAGTAGAAGCCCCAAAAGGAGAATTAGGCATTTTTCTGATAGGAGATCAGAGTGTTTTTCCCTGGAGATGGAAAATTCGTCCGCCGGGTTTCATCAATTTGCAAATTTTGCCTCAGCTAGTTAAAAGAATGAAATTGGCTGATATCATGACGATACTAGGTAGTATAGATATTATTATGGGAGAAGTTGATCGTTGAAATGATAATTGATATAACAGAAGTACAAACTATCAATTCTTTTTCCGGGTCGGAATTCTTAAAAGAGGTTTATGAACTTATATGGCTCTTTGTCCCTATTTTTATCCTGATATTTGGAATCATAATAGGTGTATTAGTAATTGTGTGGCTAGAAAGGGAAATATCCGCAGGTATACAGCAACGTATTGGACCTGAATATGCCGGTCCATTAGGAATTCTTCAAGCTTTAGCGGATGGTACCAAGCTACTTTTTAAAGAGGATCTTCTACCGTCTAGAGGGGATAGTCGTTTGTTCAGTGCCGGACCAACAATAGCGGTCATATCTATTTTACTAAGTTATTTAGTAATTCCTTTTGGATATCACCTTGTTCTAGCCGATCTCAGTATAGGAGTTTTTTTATGGATCGCCATTTCAAGTATTGCTCCTATTGGACTTCTTATGTCAGGATATGGGTCGAATAATAAATATTCTTTTTCAGGTGGTCTACGAGCTGCTGCTCAATCCATTAGTTATGAAATACCATTAACTCCATGTGTGTTATCAATATCTCTACGTGTGATTCGTTAGAACATGAACTTTTCTTTATTTTTAGGAAAGGCATTAAATGTATTGAATAGGTATAGTTATTTTTTTATTCATCATTCAGATTTAGGTCAATGGGTTAAACTAGATAGTCATATGAGTGAAACAAAACAGCTTATAAATTCGCAGTAAGAAAATGCATTCTCATTCCCTATGTACAAGAGTAAAGTGGAAGTAAACATAAGCAGTGTAAACTGTTTACCCCAAGGTTGAAATTGCTTGATTAGTCTTCATGTCTTGAAGCGGGTACAAAGGATCAACTGTATGGAGTTTCAACTATAGTCTTGTACGTATTACCATATGGGAGATCAATCAAAAATGAGTGGACAAGTAGGAACACCAAGATACGCAAAAGATTAGTAATAGAGATAATGTAAAGTCTCAAAAGAGGCATTTACGCATAAAATGAATCAAAATAAGGGCTTTAAGTTAGTAGAAATGATAAAGCAGTACTTCCTTATAGGATTCCGATCTAGAGTAGGCTCTTAGTCACTGATTAAAGAAAAAATGACTATCAAGAACGAATTAATCCTCTTTTTTCAGAGTACCCCCTCTCTCTTCTGAGAAACAAGAATAGGAACAAAAGAAACAGAATGCAATATCAATATATGTAATGGGAAAATAACTGAATAATAAAAAATATCTTTAGTTATTCTTTCTTTACTGTATCCATACATATGCAATTCTTACAAAAATTCATGAATTAGTGGCTAATTCTTTCTTTTTTGTAATCCAATAAAAAAAGATGGGTCGAACTATCTTGTCTATTTACAAAAATGAGTATTTTATTGAAGTAATAAATTATTACTGAACAAAGAAAATTTCTTTTTAAGAGAATGAGATCAATTCGGAAGCGCTTTTTTCTAGCAAACAGAATTACCTCGGTCTAATTTTGGACTCTCCAATCTATCTTTATTCTATTTTTTCCAAAATAGATAATTAATGTTAATACCGAACTAGTCCTTATATTTATTTGTGGCCGTAGAGGAGCCGTATGAAACTGAGGTTTCATGTACGGTTCTGGAATAGCGACGGAAACAGTGATGTTATCGCCGACTATAATTATCTAACAGTTTAAGTACAGTTGATATAGTTGAGGCACAGTCAAAATATGGTTTTTTGGGGTGGAATCTGTGGCGTCAGCCTATAGGATTTATAGTTTTTTTAATTTCGTCTCTAGCAGAATGTGAGAGATTACCTTTTGATTTACCAGAAGCAGAGGAGGAATTAGTAGCAGGTTATCAAACTGAATATTCAGGTATTAAATATGGTTTGTTTTACGTTGCTTCTTATCTAAATTTATTAGTTTCTTCATTATTTGTAACAGTTCTTTATTTAGGTGGGTGGAACTTCTCCCTTCCATATATATTTTTTCCTGAACTTTTTGGAATAAATAAAATAGGGGGGATCTTTGGAATGACGATTGGTATCTTTATTACATTAACTAAAGCCTATTTGTTCCTGTTTATTCCTATCACAACAAGATGGACTTTGCCTAGGATGAGAATGGACCAACTATTAAATCTTGGATGGAAATTTCTTTTACCTATTTCTCTAGGTAATCTATTATTGACAACTTCTTCCCAACTTGTTTCACTATAAATATAAATAACAGAATACAATAACACTATTCTAGATTCACAACCTTTCTCAAACAAGAGAAAGAAATATTAATTTCTTTATTTCATGGATATATACAATATGTTTCCTATGGTGACTGGATTCATGAATTATGGTCAACAAACAGTACGGGCTGCAAGGTATATCGGTCAAGGTTTTATGATTACCTTATCCCATGCAAATCGTTTACCCGTAACTATTCAATATCCTTATGAAAAATCAATCACATCAGAACGTTTCCGGGGTCGAATCCATTTTGAATTCGATAAATGTATTGCTTGTGAAGTATGTGTTCGTGTATGTCCTATAGATCTACCCGTTGTAGATTGGAGATTGGAAACAGATATTAAAAAGAAACAATTGCTTAATTATAGTATTGATTTTGGGGTCTGTATATTTTGTGGTAACTGTGTCGAGTATTGTCCAACAAACTGTTTATCAATGACTGAAGAATATGAACTTTCTGCTTATGATCGCCACGAATTGAATTATAATCAAATTGCATTGGGTCGGTTACCAATATCAATAATAGGAGATTACACAATTCAAACAATTATGAATTCAACTCAAATCAACAAAATAGACAAGGATAAACTTCTTCATTCAAGGACGATTACCAATTAGATTAGTATTAGTAAGATCCTTTTTTTGATATATTTGATTATATTTGATATATATTTGTTTTGTTGATTTGATATATAATATATTTTATATATGTAATAATATATATTAATATTATTTTATTTATATTATTTTATTTTTATTTGATATTTGATTTGAGATATATTATTATATATTTTTTTTTTATTTTATATATTAATAATATATTAATATTAGATTAGTAATTAAATTTAAATTATAATAAAAAATGAAATTATTATTAAAGTCAAATTAGAATATTAAACTATATTTAATAATTATTATAGTAATGTAATTAAAATATAATGGTAATTAATTTAGTAATATAATTATATTAATAATATTAAAAAAAAAATTAAATAATATAAAATCATTAATGGTATTAATATTAATGATAATATAAAATATAAATAAATATATAAATAATATATAAATAATATATAAATAAATAATATATAAAGTAATATAAAAATATATAATAAATGAAATATTAAATAAATAATATATCTACACTAATCCACTACATAAATTCACACTACATTAAATTAACTACATTAAATTAAGATTTAATTCATGTAGCATATACAAGAAAAAACAAATAGGGTAACTTTTTTTTCCTGGATTATTAAAAAAGGTCATAAAAAATTTCAACTTATCTATATTTTATACATTATACATAATGGATTTAACTGGACCAATACATGATATTCTTGTAGTATTTCTGGGATCAGCTCTTATATTAGGGGGCTTAGGGGTAGTTTTACTTACCAATCCAATTTATTCTGCCTTTTCTCTAGGATTGGTTCTTGTTTGTATATCCTTATTCTATATTCTATTGAACTCCTATTTTGTAGCTGCTGCACAGCTCCTTATTTATGTGGGAGCTATAAATGTCTTAATCCTATTTGCTGTGATGTTCATGAGGGATTCAGAATATTCCAATGATTTCTATCTTTGGACCGTGGGAGATGGGGTTACTTCGCTAGTTTGTACAAGTATTCTTTTTTCACTAATTACTACTATCCCAGATACATCATGGTACGGGATTATTTGGACTACAAGATCAAACCACATTATAGAGCAGGACCTTATAAGTAATGTTCAACAAATTGGAATTCATTTATCAACCGATTTTTTCCTTCCATTTGAGCTCATTTCTATAATTCTTTTAGTTGCCTTGATAGGTGCAATTACTATGGCTCGTCAATAAATTAGTATTATATAGTAAATACTTAAATTAGTATTAATAAAATACTTAAGATTAACACTCCAAAAAAAAAAAGAGGCTTTTTTTGCCATGTGTTATTGTTAGGACATTTATTTCCCTTCAAATATATTTTGATATTTATAGTTCATATATGAATGATATTAATCTAATAATCTAAGAGACCTATATATGTATATAAAAATAAAAAGGATTCCAAGGTATTTGATTCTACCCTTTCTTCTATCTCTTCTATCGTGAATGCTTCTTTTGTCCTGGATTTTGTCCTGGAATTATGACTTTCTGAAATTATTATTTTAGAAAAAACTTAAAGCAGTTGAATTGTTTGTTGAAATCAATTGAGATTGATAAGGAGTTAGTCAATGATGTTTGAGCATGTACTTTTTTTGAGTGCATATTTATTTTCTATCGGTATTTATGGATTGATCACAAGTCGAAGCATGGTTAGAGCACTTATGTGTCTTGAGCTTATACTAAATTCGGTTAATATTAATCTTGTTACATTTTCTGATTTATTTGATAATCGACAATTAAAAGGAGACATTTTCTCGATCTTTGTTATAGCTATTGCAGCGGCCGAAGCAGCTATTGGTTTAGCTATTGTTTCGTCTATCTATCGTAACAGAAAATCAACGCGTATCAATCAATCAAATTTGTTGAATAAATAGTCCTAATGATATAACTAAATTGTAATCAATAATTATATACATATAATTTAATACTCATAACTCATAAATAGAATAAAATAAATAAAAATAAAATACATATCATATATTTTAATTACATATGCCAAGATAATAAATAAAATACATATTAAAATACATATATTATACAAATAAACCATATATTTTTCATGTATAATTATATAATGTATAATTATATAATATGTATGTGTGTAATACTACTAAGTATGATATAATAATATAATGAATAATAAATAAGTATGATATAATAATATAATAATAAATAAATATAATGAAATATAATAAAATATGATTAATTAGTACTAACATAATTAATATTATTTTATCAGTTACATTCACCCATTTTTATAGTTTTATTTAGTAGTAGTTAGTATTAGCATATAATATGGACAATTCGTATCACTATGTTTGATGAAATAGAAATCAAAGTCTCTTGGCCCTTTTCTCATGAACAGATCCAGAAATATATAGATTCTAAAAAAAAATTCTGGTAAACTACTGATTCGTCTGGTGTCTACAATATATGGATTTAGTTATTATTGATTTTACCAGAACCAGATCGAAATTTTTTATGTTCAAAACTGAAGCTTATAGATCCAATGTCACATTCAGTAAAGATTTATGATACATGTATAGGGTGTACTCAATGTGTACGGGCCTGCCCTACAGATGTTTTGGAAATGATACCCTGGCCGGGATGTAAAGCTAAGCAAATTGCCTCCGCTCCAAGAACCGAGGACTGTGTAGGTTGTAAGAGATGTGAATCTGCTTGTCCAACAGATTTTTTGAGTGTCCGTGTTTATTTATGGCATGAGACAACTCGCAGTATGGCCCTAGCTTACTGATACGTTATAAAAAAATCCACTTGAATCATTTGATTTGATTCCTCTTTACTGACAAAAGCCCGTGCTCAAAATTAAATCAAAAATGATATTGAGTACGGGTTTTTCTGGTCAAAACGTATCTTGTTTTTACCACGAGTTATTTTCCTTGGTTAACAATAATTATTGTTTTTCCTATATTCGCGGGCTCTTCCATTTTTTTTCTCCCGCATAGGGGAAATAAGGTAGTTCGCTGGTATACTATAGGTATATGTTTATTTGAACTTCTTATAATGACCTATGCATTCTGTTATCATTTTCAATTGGACGATCCGTTAATCCAATTGGAAGAGGATTTTAAATGGATAAATATTTTTGATTTTCACTGGAGACTGGGAATCGATGGACTTTCGATAGGACCCATTCTATTGACAGGATTTATCACTACTTTAGCTACTTTAGCGGCTTGGCCAGTTACTCGAGATTCGCGATTGTTTCATTTCCTGATGTTAGCAATGTACAGTGGTCAAATAGGATCATTTTCTTCTCGAGACCTTTTACTTTTTTTTATCATGTGGGAGTTAGAATTAATTCCTGTTTATTTACTTTTATCCATGTGGGGGGGGAAAAAACGTCTGTACTCGGCTACAAAGTTTATTTTATACACTGCCGGGGGTTCTATTTTTCTTTTAATAGGAGTTCTAGGTATGGGTTTATATGGTTCCAACGAACCAACATTAAATTTTGAAACATTAGCTAATCAATCGTATCCCGTAGCATTGGAAATAATATTCTATTTTGGCTTCCTTATTGCTTATGCTGTCAAATCACCGATTATACCCCTACATACATGGTTACCAGATACCCACGGGGAAGCACATTACAGTACATGTATGCTTCTAGCCGGAATCTTATTAAAAATGGGAGCATATGGATTGATTCGGATCAATATGGAATTTTTATCCCACGCTCATTCCATATTTTCACCATGGTTGGTAATAGTGGGAACAATACAAATAATTTATGCCGCTTCAACCTCTCTCGGTCAACGCAATTTAAAAAAGAGAATAGCCTATTCTTCTGTATCTCACATGGGTTTCACAATTATAGGAATTGGTTCGATAACCAACACAGGACTTAACGGAGCTATTTTACAATTACTCTCTCATGGATTTATTGGTGCTGCCCTTTTTTTCTTGGGGGGAACAAGTTGTGATAGAATACGTCTTGTTTATCTTGACGAAATGGGAGGGGTATCTATTCCAATGCCAAAAATCTTTACTATGTTCAGTAGTTTCTCAATGGCTTCTCTTGCATTGCCAGGAATGAGTGGTTTTGTTGCGGAATCAGTAGTATTTTTTGGAATAATTACCAGTCCAAAATATCTTTTAATACCAAAAATACTAATTACTTTTGTAATGGCAATTGGAATGATATTAACTCCTATTTATTCATTATCTATGTCACGCCAGATGTTCTATGGATACAAGTTATTCAATCTTCCAAACTCTTTTTTTGTAGATTCTGGACCACGAGAACTATTTGTTTCGATCTGTCTCTTTCTACCCGTAATAGCGATTGGTATTTATCCTGATTTGGTTATTTCATTATCAGTTGACAAGGTACAAGCTATTTTATCTAATTATTACGATAGATAGTCTTCATGAATAAAACAGAAAGTCATTATGGGAAGTGAATTAGAATTGTAATGGGATGCATTACATCTCAAGTTTTTTTGAGAACCATTTGACTTTTTGAGTCAAATGGTTCTCAAAAAAACTTACACAAACTTTCTTTATCTGTGGAACGATTTTTTTTTTTATTTATTCTTCAATAAGTTTATTCAATTAGATGCTAAATTAAATTGGTATCTAAGTTAATATGAATGAACCATAACTATGCAGTCCTATTCCTAATAGATTAACCCCAAAATAGCATATCCAAATTATCAGGAATCCTATAGAAGCCACAATTGCCGAATTCGCACCTTGCCAACTTTGGGTTGTTCTAGTATGTGAATAAATCGCATATATGGTCCAAGTAATAAATGCCCAAGTTTCTTTAGGGTCCCAATTCCAATAGGATCCCCATGCCTCATTAGCCCATACTGCTCCAGAAAGAATACCCATAGTTAAAAAAGTAAATCCTAGACTAATGACACGAGAACTCCAATAATCCAATCTTTGTATCAATTGATGTTTGTAATAATTTTTAAAAGAAGAAAAAGAAGTATTTTGTAAAACATTTTTGTTTTCATTCAAGTATTCGATCTCGCCAAAGAAAAATGACCTAATTAATAAATTCTTGCTTTTACCAAAACTTTCGCTATTTTTTCGAAATGTAATGACTAGAAGAGCAATTGAAAATAAGGATCCAACTAAGAGAGCTGCATAACTTAATAACATCATACTTACATGCATCATTAACCAATGGGACCGTAGAGCAGGTACTAATATTACAGATTGATGCATTTCAGTTGAAAGACCTGAAGTAGCAAAGCCTTGAGTAAAAATAGCACTTGGTGTGGTTATTGCACTTAAATCGTTTTTATTTTTATGATTCCATATTTTAGGAATCATATGAATTATAGCGAAACTCCACGAAAGAAACATTAATGATTCGTATAAATTACTTAATGGGAAATGTCCCGAATAAATCCAACGAATAATTAATAATCCTGTTATCGACAAAAAAGTAGCTATCATCCCCTTTTCCGACGAATCAGATAATCCTACAATTTCGTGGACTAAAAAGGTCATCAAATGAATCGTAATTACAATTGAAATGATCGAAAAAGAGATATGGTTTAAGATATGTTCTAAAGTTACAAATATCATAAAAGAAGGAGTCCAATTACATACAGAATTCAAATCAGGAATTAAATAAATTATAGTATAGGGTCTATAATTTATTTTTAGAGGATGCCGCCACTCGGACTCGAACCGAGATGCTCTAGCACTGCTTCCTAAGAGCAGCGTGTCTACCGATTTCACCATGGCGGCTTGCTTGAAATAATAATAGCTCATTCATCTTGAATCGTCGAGATTCAAGGATTTAGTGTAATATTGTTTAAATTGAAATTAATTATAATATTTCAAATATTTACCATATTACATATTATGTAACTTGGTATCATTAATTTGTATTACTAATTGTATTCCTTGTTGGGTATAACATTTATGGGAAGATTTACCAAACAAATCAATTAGGTATTGGACTAGAGATATAACAAAAAAGAGTTGCAATCTCTATTGTAATTTACTTTTCACAAAAAATTTATATTTTAAAATAAATGCACTTTTTGTAAAAAGTTAGTTGCGGTAAGGGTAAGTCAAAATTACCATCTCATAAAATGATATTATAATGAAGAAAAAATGAAACTAATTTTTCTATTTTTTCTTTTAATTAAAATTTTATTAAAAGAAAAAATAGAAAAATAATATAATAATAATTAAAACTAAAACCAGTATAGTTATAATAGACAGAGAAAATCTTCTTCTACATACCACAGCAGTTAGTTTTAGCTCATATTGAATTGAAGAATTTAAAACAAAACACAAATTAATTTAATGCGACTCATTTGTCTAAACTAAATAAGTAAAAGTTTTAATTATTAGTTATTTGAAACTATGTCAATTCAGATTAGTCCAAGGTCTTATTACTTGTTTGTCGCACAAAAAAACTTTTTGAATGTCCTGTGGATACTGATTTAGCTAAAGAAAAAGCCTTTAGCGCAGCCAAATATCCCTTTTTCTTCCAAATACTTTTACGAATACGTTTTTTTGACATAGAAGTACGTTTTTTTGGAACTGCCATTCGAGTTAGTCATTTTTTCATTGGATGTGAAAGACATGTATTGTTTAAAAGGGATCGGCCCTTTTTCATTATTTATTATCTATACTTTACTTAACTTATTACATAGATAACAATTTTTCATAACATACAAAAATAGTTTCTTACCTAAGAAACAAAAAAATATATTGTATTGATTGGTTTTATGCACATCCCATATAGTCTTTGTACTAGAAAAGAAAATTTCATAATCTTTTCTAATTCTAGTTTATTTTATGTATGCTTTTTTTTCGTATCTCTATTACATACAAATACAATCTTCAAATCAAAAAAAAAAACTAGTATTGATTGTTTTGTTATTTTGATTTTATAGCCCCATTTGAATCTGTGTTTACGGTATCTATTATCACTAAAAGGAAATTGATTGCCTTCAGTTCAGAAAGAACAAAAAAGTTCTCATATTTGATTTTAGTCTGATATTTTTATAACACATTTCATTAAAAAAAAATATTAAGACTCTTTCCCCATCTCCTCATATAATTTTAAATAATTTATTAAAATTATTTAAATTATATTTTCTATTAATTTAATTGATTAATTTCAGAGTGCCTATTCATAATTTAAATAAAACTACTATAGTTAGTCTCTTAAACAAGACATTACTGGATAAAGGTAATTTTAGTAATATCTAGTAATATCTTATTTCAGTTCTATGCCAAATAAGAAATATTGTAGGATTCTATTTACGATAGGCATAATCCTATTGAATTGGAATTCAATCAATCAGTTCTACAGTGAATTAGATAATTACTTTAAATATTTTAACTATAATAGATAATAAAGTTTCTTTTTATTAAATTCTGTTATTAGCAGATACTGGATCCATATCTGAACCAATTTTTGTGTTGGTGGAACTTTTTTTTACTATACTATATGGTTATAAATTATCAAAACGGTAGAATAATTAAAAATTTTATATTTTTTGGATCTTAAAATTTAATAAAAATTTATAGTGAATAACCAGGTAATAACTTTTACCTAGTCATTTGGCCATATCATTTGATCAAACGAATTGGAGCTTTTTGAATTACTTAATAATATATGGGAAAAAAAATCAGATCAATTATAATATAAGAATTCAAATCTTTGAGTTTTTCATAATTTTATTGCTGATTTCTTTTAGTCTTGTTCTTTCCGAAATAGAAATAGATAAGAGTTGGTGAATCGGAAACAATTATAATTAAATTAATAAGAAAAAATTTCAAATTTGCTTTCTTATGGAACATACATATCAATATGCATGGATAATACCTTTCCTTCCACTCCCTGTTACTATGTCAATAGGATTTGGACTTCTACTTGTTCCAACAGCAACAAAAAATATTCGTCGTATGTGGGCTTTTCCTAGTGTTTTATTGCTAAGCATAGCTATGATTTTTTCGGCCAATCTGTCTATTCGACAAATAAATGGAAGTTTCATTTATCAATATCTATGGTCTTGGACCATTAATAATGATTTTTCCTTAGAGTTCGGATACTTTATTGATCCACTTACTTCTGTAATGTTAATATTAATCACTACTGTTGGAATTATGGTTCTTATTTATAGTGACAATTATATGTCTCATGATCAAGGATATTTGAGATTTTTTGCTTATATGAGTTTTTCCAATGCTTCAATGTTGGGATTAGTTACTAGTTCCAATTTGATACAAATTTATATTTTTTGGGAATTGGTAGGAATGTGTTCGTATTTATTAATAGGTTTTTGGTTCACACGACCAATTGCAGCAAGTGCTTGCCAAAAAGCTTTTGTAACCAATCGTGTAGGGGATTTTGGTTTGTTATTAGGAATCTTAGGTTTTTATTGGATAACGGGAAGTTTCGAATTTCGGGATTTGTTCGAAACATTTAATAAGTTGATTCATAATAATGAGGTTAATTCCTTATTTGCTACTCTGTGTGCCTCTCTATTATTCCTCGGTGCAGTTGCTAAATCCGCACAATTCCCCCTTCACGTATGGTTACCTGATGCCATGGAGGGACCTACTCCTATTTCGGCTCTTATACATGCTGCTACTATGGTAGCGGCGGGAATTTTTCTTGTGGCTCGGCTTCTTCCTCTTTTCACAGGCATACCTTACATAATGAATCTCATTTCTTTGATAGGTGTAATAACATTATTATTAGGAGCGACTTTGGCTCTTGCTCAAAGAGATATTAAAAGAAGTTTAGCCTATTCTACAATGTCTCAATTGGGTTATATTATGTTAGCCCTTGGGCTAGGTTCTTATCGAGCTGCTTTATTTCATTTGATCACTCATGCCTATTCTAAAGCATTATTGTTTTTGGGATCCGGATCTATTATTCATTCAATGGAACCCCTTGTTGGATATTCACCCGATAAAAGTCAGAATATGGTTCTTATGGGTGGTTTAACA